AAAAAAAGGGAAGATAAAAAAGAGGAGAATGAACGGATAGCAATAGCAGAAGCTTGGGATACTATTATATTTGCTCAAGCAATAAGGGGTACTATGTTAGTAACCCAATCAATTGTTAGAAAATACATCATATTGCCTTCATTGATAATAGCTAAAAACCTCGGCCGTATGTTATTATTTCAATTCCCCGAGTGGTACGAGGATTTAAAGGATTGGAATAGAGAAATGCATGTTAAATGCACCTATAACGGTGTGCAATTATCAGAAACAGAATTTCCGAAAGACTGGTTAACAGACGGTATTCAGATAAAGATCCTATTTCCTTTCTGTCTGAAACCTTGGCGCAGATCCAAGCTACGATCCCATCATAGAGATCCAATGAAAAAGAAAAGAAAAAAGGTCAATTTTTGTTTTTTAACAATCTGGGGAATGGAAACCGAACTACCTTTTGGTTCTCCCCGAAAACGACCTTCCTTTTTTGGACCCATTTATAAAGAACTCAAAAAAAAAATTAGAAAAGCGAAAAAAAAATGTTTTCTAGTTCTAAGAGTTTTCAAAGAAAAAACAAAATGGTTTCTAAGGGTCTCAAAAGAAAAAACAAGATGGATTATCAAAATAGTTCTATTTATAAAAAGAATAATAAAAGAGTTTTCAAAAGTAAACCAAATTTTATTATTTGGATTGAAGAAAGTATATGAACCGAATGAAAATGGAAAATATTCCATAACCCTAATGAATAATAAGATTGTTCCTGAATCGACCATCCAAATAAGATCCATGGATTGGACAAATTATTCACTGACAGAAAAAAAAATGAAGGATCTGTCTGATAGGACAACCCTAATCAGAAATCAAATGGAAAGGGTCACAAAAGACAAAAGAAAAATATTTCTAACTCCAGATATGAATATTCGTCCTAACGATACAAGTTGTATTGATAAAAGATCGGAATCGCAGAAACATATTTGGAAGATATCAAAAAGAAGAAGTGAGATATTCATATTCATACGCAAATGGCACTATTTTATGAAATTTTTCAGTGAAAGAATATACATAGATATCTTTCTATGTACCATTAACATTCCCAGAGTCAATGCACAACTTTTCCTTGAATCAACAAAAAAGATTATCAATAAATACATTTACAATGATGAAAAAAATAAAGAAGAGATTGATGAAACAAATCAAAACACAATTCACTTTATTTCGACTATCAAAAAGTCGCTTTCTAATATTAGTAATAAGAAATCAAAGATTTGTTGTGACCTATATTCCTTGTCCCAAGCATCTGTATTTTACAAATTATCACAAATCCAAGTTACTAACAAGTCTCTCTTGAGATCTTTACTTCAGTATCGAGAAGCATATCTTCTTCTTAAGGATAGAATAAGGAATTACTTTGGAACACGAAGAATATTTGATTCCAAATCAAAGCATAAAAAACTTCCGAATTCTGGAATAAATGAATGGAAAAACTGGTTAAGGAGTCATTATCAATACAATTTATCTCAGACTCGATGGTCTAGATTAGTACCGCAAAAGTGGCGAAATAGGGTCAATCAATGTCGTACGATTCAAAATAAAGACTCAAAAAAGAATTCATATGAAAAAGACCAATTCATTCATTACGAGAAACAAAATGATTATGCAGTGAACTTATTGCCGAGTCAAAAAGGAAAATTGAAAAAACACTACAGATATGATCTTTTTTCATATAAATATATTAATTATGGGGATAGGAAAGACTCATATATTTATCGATCCCCATTACAAGTAAATGAGGACCAAAAGATTCCATATAATTACAACAGACCTAAAACCGAATCATTTTATGTACCAGGGGGTATATCTATTAGTGATTATCTAGGAGAAGAGTATATTACTGATACGGGTAAAAATACGGATAGAAAATATTTGGAGTGGAAAATTTTCAATTTTTGTCTTAGAAAGAATATCGATATTGAGGCCTGGACCGATATGGATACCGGGACCAACATTAATAAAATTACTAAGACTGGGACTAATTATTACCAAATGATTGATAAGAAAGATCTTTTCTATCTCACGATTCATCAAGAAATCAACCCATCCAATCAAAAAAAAAACTTTTTGGATTGGATGGGAATGGATGAAAAAACGGTATATCGTCCCATATCAAACCTGGAATCTTGGTTCTTCTCAGAATTTGTGCCACTTTATGATGCATATAAGATTAAACCGTGGGTTATACCAATCAAATTACTTCTTTTCATTTTTAATGAAAATGAAAACATTAATGAAAATGAAAACATTAGTGAAAATAAAAACATCAGCGGAAATAAAAAAAGGGATCTTCGTATATCATCTAATCAAAAAGAATATCTTGAATTAGAGAATCGAAATCAAAAAGAACAGCTTGTCCAAGGAAATCTTGGCTCAGACGCACGAAACCGACAAAAAGATGTTGAAAAGGATTACACAGAATCAGACATTAAAAAACGTGGAAAGAAAAGACAATCCAAGAGTAACAAGGAAGCGGAACTAGAGTTCTTCCTGAAAAGATATTTGCTTTTTCAATTGAGATGGGATGGTCCTTTAAATCAAAGAATGATCAATAATGTTAAAGTATATTGTTTTCTGCTTAGACTGAGAAATCCAAAGGAAATTGCTATATCCTCTATTCAAAGAGGAGAAATGCACCTGGATGTAATGTTGATCCAGAAGGATCTAACTCTTACAGAATTGATAAAAAGGGGACTATTTATTATCGAACCAGCGCGTCTTTCTATAAAATGGGATGGACAATTTATTATGTATCAAACTATAGGTATTTCATTGGTCCATAACAGTAAGTGCCAAACTAATGGAAGATACCGAAAAAAAAGATATGTTGATGAGAATTATTTCGATGGATCCATTGCACAACATAGAAAGATGCTTGTGAATGGAGACGAAAATCATTATGATTTGCTTGTTCCTGAAAATATTCTATCTCCTAGGCGTCGTAGAGAATTGAGAATTCTAATTTGTTTCAATTCCGGAAATAGGAATGTTATGGATAGAAATCCAGTATTTTTCAATAACAACAATGTAAGGAACTGTGGACCATTTTTGGATGAGGACAAGCATATTGATACAGATATAAATAAATTCATTCAATTCAAATTGTTTCTTTGGCCCAATTATCAATTAGAGGATTTAGCTTGTATGAATCGCTACTGGTTTGATACCAATAATGGCAGTCGTTTCAGTATGTCAAGGATACATATGTATCGACGATTCAGAATTCGTTGATGGTTGATACATTTCCTATATATCGCGCATCATATCCGGTATATGAAGGTAGACAGATGTACACACACGCTGTGTTACATTCTGATACATGATACCGATTCAATGACGTATCAATTGAATCTAGGAATGAATCGGCAGAATCTTCTTAGATCAAAATCGTTTTCTTTTGTGGGTATAGAAATTTTTTTTTTTTTTTCTATCGAATCCTAAATTTTATTTATTAATTTGATTTGATAGAAAAAAAAGTAGTATATGAATAAATCCAGATCCAGATTATTGTGTGTATCAGATCGAAATGACTGGCATTATTATTATTCCGGATCGGTAAAATCCATATCTGTGGAAAAGAAAAAAAAAAAAAAGAGAGAGAAGAATTATTTTTATGGTCAAAAATTCATTTATCTCGATTATTCCGCAAGAAGAAAAAAACAAAGGATCTGTTGAATTTCAAGTATTCAGTTTCACCAATAAGATACAGAGACTTACTTCACATTTGGAATTACACAAAAAGGACTATTTATCTCAGATAGGTCTGCGGAAAATTCTAGGAAAACGTCAACGGCTGCTAGCTTATTTGTCAAAGAAAAATAGAGTGCGTTATAAAAAATTAATTGATCAGTTAGATATTCGGGAACCAAAAACTCGTTAATTTGAAGATTGTTTCAATTCTTTGGTTTATTAGATCTTGAATTTTGATGAACCCCATTTCGTTTTCAGCAATTCATAGAATAATGGATCGGGTAAGATATGAATGTACCGGATACAAGAAAAGACCTCGTGATAGTTAATATGGGTCCTCACCACCCATCAATGCATGGTGTTCTTCGACTTATCGTTACTCTAGACGGTGAAGATGTTATTGACTGCGAACCCGTATTGGGTTATTTACACAGAGGGATGGAAAAAATTGCAGAAAACCGAACAATTATACAATATCTTCCTTATGTAACACGTTGGGATTATTTAGCTACTATGTTCACAGAGGCAATAACGGTAAATGCACCAGAACAATTAGGAAATATTCAAGTACCTAAAAGAGCCAGCTATATCAGAGTTATTATGCTGGAGCTGAGTCGTATAGCTTCTCATTTATTATGGCTTGGGCCTTTTATGGCGGATATCGGTTCACAAACTCCCTTCTTCTATATTTTTAGAGAAAGGGAATTGATATATGACCTATTCGAAGCTGCCACAGGTATGCGAATGATGCATAATTATTTCCGTATCGGGGGAGTCGCTGCTGATCTACCTCATGGCTGGATAGATAAATGTTTGGATTTCTGCGATTATTCTTTAACAGGAGTTGTTGAATATCAAAAGCTTATTACGCAAAATCCCATTTTTTTGGAACGAGTTGAAGGGGTGGGCATTATTGGTGGGGAGGAAGCAATAAATTGGGGTTTATCAGGACCAATGTTACGAGCTTCCGGAATCCAATGGGATCTTCGTAAAGTTGATCATTATGAGTGTTACGATGAATTCGATTGGGAAGTCCAGTGGCAAAAAGAAGGAGACTCATTAGCTCGTTATTTAGTACGAATCAATGAAATGACGGAATCCATAAAAATTATTCAACAGGCTCTGGAAGGAATTCCGGGGGGTCCCTATGAGAATTTAGAAGTTCGACGCTTTGATAGAGCAAGGGATTCCGAATGGAATGGTTTTGAATATCGATTCATTAGTAAAAAGCCTTCTCCCGCTTTTGAATTGTCGAAACAAGAACTTTATGTGAGAGTAGAAGCCCCAAAGGGAGAATTGGGAATTTTTATGATAGGAGATAATAGTGTTTTTCCCTGGAGATGGAAAATTCGTCCACCGGGTTTCATCAATTTGCAAATTCTTCCTCAGCTAGTTAAAAGAATGAAATTGGCTGATATCATGACGATACTAGGTAGTATAGATATCATTATGGGAGAAGTTGATCGTTGAAATGATAATTGATACAACAGAAGTACAAGCTATCAATTCTTTTTCCAGATCGGAATCCTTAAAAGAGGTCTATGACCTCTTATGGCTGCTTGTCCCTATTTTTATTCCTATATCGGGAATCACAATAGGTGTACTCGTGATTGTGTGGTTAGAAAGAGAAATATCTGCAGGGATACAACAACGTATCGGACCTGAATATGCCGGTCCTTTGGGAATTCTTCAAGCTCTAGCAGATGGGACCAAACTACTTTTGAAAGAAGATCTTCTCCCCTCTAGAGGAGATATTCGTTTATTCAGTATCGGGCCATCTATAGCGGTCATATCCATTCTACTAAGTTATTCAGTAACTCCTTTTGGCTATCGCCTTGTTCTAGCCGATCTCAGTATAGGCGTTTTTTTATGGATCGCTATTTCCAGTATTGCTCCTATTGGACTTCTTATGTCAGGATATGGATCGAATAATAAATATTCCTTTTCAGGTGGTCTACGAGCCGCTGCTCAATCTATTAGTTATGAAATACCATTAACTTCGTGTGTGTTATCAATATCTCTACGTGTGATTCGTTGGAACATGAGCCTTTACCTCTTTCCTAGAAATAAAGGAAAGGGGTTGAATGTATTGAATAGATATCTTTTTTTTTTTATTCATCATTCGGGTCGATGAGTTAAACCAGATAGTTATATGAGTGAAACAAAACTGCTTATGAATTTGCAGTAAGAAGATTGATCCTCATTCCCTATGTACGAGAGTAAAGTGGAAGTAAACATAAACGGTCGAAACTGTTTACCCCAAGATTGGTTGATTAGTCATCATGACTTGAAGCGGGTGCAAAAGATCAACTGTATGGAGTTTCGACTCTATATATGTATTACCATATTGGGGATCAATCAAAAATGAGTGGACGGTTAGGAACACCAAGGTACACAAAGGATTAGTGATGGAGATAATGTAAGGTATCCAAAGGGATATTTCTGCATAAAAGGAATCATAATGAGGGCTTTAAGTTGGTAGAAATGATCAAGCAGTACTTCCTCACGATTCCGATCCAGAGTACTCTTCTATCCACTGATTAAAGAAATGACTGTCGAGAACGAAGTAATCCTTTATTTTTTAGAAACCCCTTCCCTCTTCTGAGTAAGAAAGAAGAACAGGAACGAAAGAAATGGAATGCAATAGGAAAACTGAATAATAAATAAGAGATCTTTGTTTATTCTTTCTTTCCTCAACCCTATCCATATTTATACAGATAGAATTCTTATCATGATTCATCAACTATAACTCATGAACTAGTGTCTAATTTTTTTTTTTTTTTTCGTACGAAAGATATGGGTCGAAATATCTATTGAAACAACGAGTATTTTATGGAAGGATTAAGTTATTACTGAACAAAGAGAATTGTAATTCTAATTATATTATAAAGGATGAGATCAATTCAAAAGCGCTTTTTGTTTTTATTATGGCGGACAGAATTCCATTGGTCTAATTCGGGACTCTTCGATGCATCTTTACTCTATCTACAAGCATGCCAGGGTAATAATGAACCAGTCTTTAGATTTATTTATGGCCATTGAGGAGCCGTATGAAGCTGAGGTCTCATGTGCGGTTCTGGAATAGCGATGGGAATAGTGATGTTATCATCGACTATGATTATCTAACAGTTCAAGTACAGTTGATATAGTTGAGGCACAGTCAAAATATGGTTTTTGGGGGTGGAATCTGTGGCGTCAACCTATAGGTTTTATAGTTTTTCTAATTTCTTCCCTAGCAGAATGTGAGAGATTACCCTTTGATTTACCAGAAGCAGAGGAGGAATTAGTAGCAGGTTATCAAACCGAATATTCAGGTATCAAATCTGGTTTATTTTACGTTGCTTCTTACCTAAATCTACTAGTTTCTTCATTATTTGTAACAGTTCTTTACTTGGGCGGGTGGAATCTCTCTATTCCGTACATATTCATTCCTGAACCTTTCAGAATAAATAAAACGGGTGGAGTCTTTGGAATGACAATTGATATCTTTATTACATTAGCTAAAGCTTATTTGTTCCTGTTCATTCTTATCACAACAAGATGGACTTTACCTAGGATGAGAATGGACCAACTATTAAATCTTGGGTGGAAATTTCTTTTACCTATTTCTCTAGGCAATCTATTATTAACAACTTCTTCCCAACTCGTTTCGCTGTAACAGAATACAATATTCTAGATTCATAACCTATCTAGAACAAGAGAAAGAAACATCAAATTATTCATGGATATCCACGATATGTTTCCTATGGTGACTGGGTTCATGAATTATAGTCAACAAACAATACGAGCTGCAAGGTACATTGGTCAAAGTTTCATGATTACCTTATCCCACGTGAATCGTTTACCTGTGACTATTCAATATCCTTATGAAAAATCGATCACATCGGAGCGTTTTCGTGGTCGAATCCACTTTGAATTTGATAAATGCATTGCTTGTGAAGTATGTGTTCGGGTATGTCCTATAGATCTACCCGTTGTTCATTGGAGATTGGAAACAGATATTAGAAAGAAACGATTGCTTAATTATAGTATTGATTTTGGAATCTGTATATTTTGTGGTAACTGCGTCGAGTATTGTCCAACAAACTGTTTATCAATGACTGAAGAATATGAACTTTCCACTTATGATCGTCACGAATTGAATTATAATCAAATTGCTTTGGGTCGATTACCAATGTCAGTAATTGGAGATTACACAATTCGAACAATTATGAATTAAAATAAAAATAGCCACGGGTAAACCTATTGATTCAAGAACGATTACCAATTACTAAGATTCGTTTTTGATCTAAAGTAAAGGAGTGAGGCTTCTTTCATTTTGCTAGGTCAGTAACTACAAATCATAACTATTGGTTGGTGAGAATTACGGCTTGATTTGGATTTAGAATGGATTCATATATCCGTGATGATTTCAAAATATACAATTCCGAACTACTCTTTCGGATAGAGTAGCGGGATTGATCCAATAACTGTATCTATATCAATCCATACCACATTAGGATTCAATTAGGAACTATCATATAGAAGAAGAAAAAAAAAGGTAACCTATTTTTTCTTGGATCGGTCAGTAAGTTTATGAAATATTTCAACTTATTTATCTCTTATTTTACACATAATGGATTTACCTGGACCAATACATGATATTCTTTTAGTATTTCTGGGATCAGGTCTTATATTAGGAGGTCTGGGGGTGGTATTACTTACCAATCCAATTTATTCTGCCTTTTCGTTGGGATTGGTTCTTGTTTGTATATCCTTATTCCATATTCCATCTAACTCCTATTTTGTAGCTGCTGCACAGCTTCTTATTTACGTGGGAGCTGTAAATGTTTTAATCGTATTTGCTGTGATGTTCATGAATGGTTCAGAATATTACAACGATTTCTATCTTTGGACCGTTGGGGATGGGGTCACTTCACTGGTTTGTACAAGTATTCTTTTTTTACTAATTACTACTATCTCGGATACGTCGTGGTACGGGATTATTTGGACTACAAGATCAAACCAGATTATAGAGCAGGACCTAACAAGTAACGTTCAACAAATTGGGATTCATTTATCAACAGATTTTTACCTTCCATTTGAACTCATTTCTATAATTCTTTTAGTTGCTTTGATAGGTGCAATTGCTATGGCCCGTCAGTAATAAGTAATAAATAGTTAGAATTCTAAATCCAAAATAAATAAAGTCTTGTTTTGTTCTATGTTATTGTTATCACATCCATTTTTCTTCAGTTCTATTTTCATATTGTTCATATATTAAATTGAAAGGGGTTTAGTTCGATCCATTACTAATACCTTACTTTGTTTCGTACTTGTTATATTCTAGTCAATCAAATTGGTTAAATTGTTGTTCATATTGAAATGAATCGAGATTGATGAGGAGTTGGTCAATGATGACCGAACATGTACTTATTTTGAGTGCCTATTTATTTTCTATCGGTATTTATGGATTGATCACAAGCCGAAACATGGTTAGAGCACTTATGTGTCTTGAGCTTATACTGAATGCGGTTAATATAAATCTCGTAACATTTTCTGATTTGTTTGATAGTCGTCAATTAAAAGGAGATATTTTCTCCATTTTTGTTATAGCTATTGCAGCCGCTGAAGCAGCTATTGGGCCGGCTATTGTTTCATCGATCCATCGTAACCGAAAATCAACTCGTATCAATCAATCGAATTTGTTGAATAAATAGTCGTAATGATCTAAATAAGGACAGATGTATATCTATAATATATTCACCAATTTTAGAATTAGCATGTATGACTCGTATGGCCATGTTTGCTGAAACGTAAGAAATCAAAGTATCTTGGCCCTCTCTCATGAACAGATCCAGAAGTAGATTGATTATAAAAAAAAAAAATTCTGGTAAACCACTGATTCGTCTGGCGTCTACAATATCAAATTCAATTACTACTGATTTATAACCAGATCGAAAATGGATAAAGTTCAAAAAATTTATAGATCCAATGTCACATTCAGTAAAGATTTATGATACATGTATAGGGTGTACTCAATGTGTACGAGCCTGCCCCACAGATGTATTGGAAATGATACCTTGGGACGGATGTAAAGCTAAACAAATTGCTTCTGCTCCAAGAACAGAGGACTGTGTAGGTTGTAAGAGATGTGAATCCGCTTGTCCAACGGATTTCTTGAGTGTTCGGGTTTACTTATGGCATGAGACAACTCGCAGCATGGGTCTAGCTTATTGATACGTTCCAGAAAAATCCACTTGAATCCATTTGATTCCTCTTTACCGACAAAAACCCGTACTCGAGAAATTATTCCGAGCGCGGGTTTTTCTGGTCAAAGTCTATCTTGTCTTTACCACGAGTTATTTTCCTTGGTTAACAATAATTGTTGTTTTGCCGATATCTGCGGGTTCTTCAATTTTCTTTCTTCCTCATAGAGGAAATAATAATAAGGTGGTTCGGTGGTATACTATTTGTATATGCTTATTAGAACTCCTTCTAATGACCTATGCATTCTGTTATCATTTCCAATTGGACGATCCATTAATCCAACTGGAGGAGGCTTATAAATGGATAAATATTTTTGATTTTCACTGGAGACTAGGAATTGATGGACTTTCCATAGGACCCATTTTACTGACGGGATTCATCACTACTTTAGCTACTTTAGCGGCTCGGCCAGTTACTAGAGATTCGCGATTGTTCCATTTCCTGATGTTAGCAATGTACAGTGGTCAAATAGGATCATTTTCTTCTCGAGACCTTTTACTTTTTTTCCTCATGTGGGAGTTAGAATTAATTCCTGTTTATCTACTTCTATCCATATGGGGAGGGAAGAAACGTCTGTACTCAGCTACAAAGTTTATTTTGTACACAGCAGGGGGTTCTATTTTTCTCTTAATGGGAGTTCCGGGTATGGGTTTATATGGCTCCAATGAACCAACATTAAGTTTTGAAACATTAGCTAATCAATCCTATCCTTTGGGGTTGGAAATAATATTCTATTTTGGCTTCCTTATTGCTTATGCTGCCAAATCGCCGATTATACCCCTGCATACATGGTTACCAGATACCCACGGAGAAGCGCATTACAGTACATGTATGCTTCTAGCGGGAATCTTATTAAAAATGGGAGCATATGGATTGATTCGGATCAATATGGAATTATTACCCCATGCTCATTCTATATTTTCTCCCTGGTTGATGATAGTAGGAGCGATTCAAATAATCTATGCAGCTTCAACTTCTTTCGGTCAACGCAATTTAAAAAAGAGAATAGCCTATTCCTCCGTATCTCATATGGGTTTCACACTTATAGGAATCGGTTCCATAACCGATACGGGAATCAATGGAGCCGTTTTACAAATAATCTCTCATGGATTTATTGGTGCTGCGCTTTTTTTCTTGGCGGGAACGAGTTACGATAGAATATGTCTTGTTTATCTCGACGAAATGGGAGGAATAGCTATCCCAATGCCAAAAATATTTACCACGTTCAGTAGCTTCTCAATGGCTTCTCTTGCATTGCCAGGAATGAGTGGTTTTGTTGCAGAATTGGTAGTATTTTTTGGAATAATTACCAGTCCGGAATATCTTTTAATACCAAAAATACTAATTACTTTTGTAATGGCAATTGGAATGATATTAACTCCTATTTATTCATTATCTATGGTACGCCGTATGTTCTATGGATACAAGCTATTCAACGTTCCAAACTCTTATTTTGTGGATTCTGGACCACGAGAACTATTTGTTTCGGTCTGTATCCTTCTACCCGTAATAGGTATTGGTATTTATCCTGATTTCGTTCTCTCGCTATCAATTGACAGGATAGAAGCTATTCTATCTAATTATTTTCATAAATAGTTTTCATCAATAAGACAAGACATAAAGTCAAAGAATCCTGTGATTTTAAAAATCGTTCACTGTACAATGCAATGAAAGAAAAAAGAATGAAGTGAATTGGAATCAGATATATCTGGAGTTTTTGAGAACCATTTGAATCACTACTTGATTCAAATGGTTCTCAAAAACTTGAACAAACTTTCTTTATATACGGGACGATGTTCCTATGTATTCTTCAGGCCTTTTTTTTTTCAATTAGATCTTAATGTGAATGAACCATAACTATGTAGTCCTATTCCTAATAGATTGACTCCAAAGTAGCATATCCAAATTATAAGAAATCCGATCGAAGCCACAATTGCCGAATCCACACCCTGAAAGTTCTGATTTGTTCTACTATGTAGATAAATCGCGAATATGGTCCAAGTAATAAATGCCCAAGTTTCCTTGGGGTCCCAATTCCAATAAGACCCCCATGCTTCATTAGCCCATACTGCTCCCGAAAGAATACCTATGGTTGAAAAAGTAAACCCTAGACTAATGACACGATAACTACAATGATCTAATTGCTGAGTCAATTGATACCTGTGATAATTCATAAATGAAAGAAAAGAAGTTTTTTGTAAAACACTTCTTTTTTCATTCACAAAGGAAAATGACCCAATTAATAAATGATTGCTTTTACCAGGAATACCTCGATTTTTTCGAAATGTAATGACTAAAAGAGCTACTGATAATAACGATCCACATAAAAGAGCTGCATAGCTCAATAACATCATACTTACGTGCATCATTAACCACTGGGATTGTAGAGCAGGTACTAATATTGCAGATTGATGCATTTCAGTTGAAAGACCCGAAGTGGCAAATCCTTGAGTAAAAATGGCACTTGGCGCGGTTATTGCGCTTAAAAAATTTTTCTGGTTCCCTATTTTAGGAACCCTATGAATAATGGCGAAACCCCACGAAAGGAACATTAAAGATTCATATAAATCACTTAACGGGAAATGTCTCGAATAAATCCAACGAGTAACCAATAATCCTGTTATACAGAAAAAAGTAGCCATCATGCCCTTTTCTGACGAATCAAATAGTCCTACAGTTTCATGGACTAATAAGGTCATTAAATGAATCGTAATCACAATTGAAATGATAGAAAAAGAGATGTGAGTTAATATATGTTCTAAAGTCGCAAATATCATAAAAAAAATTGTTTTTTTTTTTTTAGGAGGGTATCCCAAATTACGAAATAGAAATCCGTAATTGAATTCATTATAGGATCTATTGTTGTGCCTTTTTTAGAGGATGCCGCCACTCGGACTCGAACCGAGATGCTCTAGCACTGCTTCCTAAGAGCAGCGTGTCTACCAATTTCACCATGGCGGCTTGATTGAAATAATCATAGCCTATATGATGTTCAATCGTCGAGATTGAAGGATTTAATGCAATCTATTTTAGGAAACGTTTGAATCCATGAATAAAGACCCATTCAAATAAATATTTAAACGTTCCATAATCCTTAGTCTCGTGGTAGAGTGTCATTTTTAACAGCGGGCTTTCCCGTATTCTAAGTTCTTCTGGAACAGTTGGAACTAGACGGTTATGCCCTCAGTCTTGGTATAGAACCAAGAATTTTTTTTTTTTCTCATTTTGATTCATTTCTCATTTATTTGATTTCGTAGATCCGAAATCAAAAAGATTCATTTTCAATAAACAAAAAAAAACAATATTTTTTATGTATCACAACCTCATTACTACATCCAAGGAATTTCTATAAATATTTTGATAGTTTGATATCAAAACTGTATTAATGATTGGGATCCTCATTGTCTACATAACATAATTCGTGTGAGGATTTACCAAACCAATTAGGTATTGGGCCAGGCATATCAATCATTTAACAAAAGAGTTTTGATCTTTATCGGAATTCTATACTTTACTTAGAAACCTTAGAAAATCTCATTTTAACTTATAAGATCTCTCTAAATAGATAAAATCTATTTAGATATTCGATCTAGATATATCGATTGATCGATCCTCCAGCCCAAACATAGGATAGGATCTATTTTGGTTGGATTAGGTAAGATTGACTCATTCTTTGTACATAAATATGGATCTCCAGGGGATCTGGCAGTTTTATTAGTTTGTTTTTTTTGTTGATCCATTCGACACAAGAGGGAGTCTATGTAGATATGTAGTGATTCAGAGAGCTACAAAGCAAGGTTTTCATTTAATCAATTAGTTTCAATGATCCATTGATTTTTACTATAGATCTTATCTCTGCGCTGCTATGGAACAAAAAAAAAGGGGTTCGAACCTCGTTCATACTTGTTTCAGATCTTCCAAAAATCTTAATGATGTATAACTATTGGAGATACATAATACAATAAACCCCTTCCTAAAAAAAAAAAAAAGAAATAAGAGTTTTGTTATTGTGAGTGAAAAGCGAATCGATGGGGAAAGTTACAATCCCCATCTCGCAAATTATAAAAATCTACTATAACTATAAAACTATAATGAAAAGCGAAACCTTGTATTTTGTGTCTAACTACTTCTTTCTTTTTTTTTTTCAAACAAAAAAGAAATTCTTTTTAGAACCTAGTATACAGAATAATTCTTATTCTACATACCACAACAGCTAGTTCTATTTCATATTGATAAGTTCAAAACTTTAGTTAATGTGAATTCTTCATCTTATAAATCATCCAATTCATCGAGTCATGTCGATTCAGATCATTCTAAGGCTTTATTTTTGTCGCACAAAAAAACTTTTTGAATGCCCAGTAGAAATCGATTTAGCTAAAGATAAGGCTTTTGCCGCGGCCTGACATCCCTTTCCCTTCCAAATATTTTTACGAATACGCTTTTTTGAAAGAGAAGTACGTTTCTTTGGAACCGCCATTTCAAAAAAAAAAAGGATCACTCATTTTTATAGTTGGATGTGAAAGACATTTATTGTTCAAAATGGATCGTTCTTTCTATTCATTATCTATATTTATTCCATAGTTAATACTTACTTCATAATATATAAAAACATAGATACGTAAGCATCGCATATGGTATCACTAGGGATAAAAAAAAAAGAAAATAGAAGGAAAAAGAAAGAACGATGTGATTTTCAAAGGATTTTTTTTTTAACATCTCTATTACATACAATATTACATACAATGTCCGAAGAAAAATTTGTACTGATTGGTAGCTTCATATCTTCATTCAATCTATGTATGTCTATGAGCGGGATCTACTACCGTGGAAATCGAATTGGTTGCTATCGATAAGAATCAAAAAGGTTTCAATTCATATCTCAGTCTCTTTATATATTCTATTGTTTGTCATCTTACCTTTAATAAATCGAAAAGCTTAAGAACCCTTACCTAGTTTAATAAAACAATAATGAATGTCACTTTTTCTATTAATTGATCAAGCTCCGAGATAGAGTCCCCATAATTTAAATGAATAGTTTAAATGAAGTAGTTAATCCGTTAAACAATACATTACTTGATAAGGGAAATTTTAGTAATTTCTTATTTTAGTTCTATGCGAAGTGACAAGTATTAGAGGATTTTCCATAAGGATGAGTTTGTTTTATTGGACTAGAAGCGAATCAATCAGTTCCACAATGAATTAGTTAATGACTCCGAATAAACTAAATAAAAAAGAAAAAAACTAGGTCTTATTTTATGGGGTCGAGTTAATGACGGATCCTATGATACATATCAGAATCGAGTACTTGATTTTTGGTATTATTCTTTTTCCTTACTATATTGATATACATATGGATAGAAATCACCGTAATATCTGAGTGGAATGCTTTAAAATCTTATATTTTTTATCTTAATAAATATCTTCGTTAACGTTAATAACTAGGTAGTCACTTGTAACTAGTAATTTGGTCGTTTGAACAAATGGAACTTCTTGATTTGAATTTTTTGTTTTTTCAATATTTTGGAAAGAATCAGAATAATTAAGAATTCAAAATCATATTTGATTTTATATCTTTATTTTATTTATTTGATTATTGCTCCTTCCAAAAGAGATAAGGTCTGGTGAATCGGAAACAATTAATAAGAATAAAAAAAAGTTTGATTTTCTTATGGAACATACATATCCATATGCATGGATCATACCTTTTGCTCCACTTCCAGTTACTATGTCAATAGGATTGGGACTTCTGTTTGTTCCGACCGCAACAAAAAATCTTCGTCGTATGTGGACTTTTCCTAGTGTTTCATTGCTAAGTATAGTTATGGTTTTTTCGTCCGATTTGTCTATTCAACAGATAAATGGCAGTTCTATCTATCAACATCTATGGTCTTGGACCATCAATAATGATTTTTCTTTAGAGTTCGGCCACCTGATCGACCCACTTACTTCTATTATGTCAATACTAATCACTACTGTTGGAATCATGGTTCTTATTTATAGTGACAATTATATGGCTCATGATCAAGGATATTTGAGATTTTTTGCTTATATGAGTTTTTCCAATACTTCCATGTTGGGATTAGTTACTAGTTCCAATTTAATACAAATTTATATTTTTTGGGAACTAGTGGGAATGTGCTCGTATTTATTAATAGGTTTTTGGTTCACACGACCCACTGCAGCAAATGCTTGTCAAAAAGCGTTTGTAACTAATCGTGTAGGGGATTTTGGGTTATTGTTAGGAATCTTAGGTTTTTATTGGATAACAGGGAGTTTTGAATTTCGGGATTTGTTCGAAATCTTCAATAACTTGATCCATAATAATGGGGTCAATTCTTTATTTGCTACTCTGTGTGCCTTCCTATTATTCGTCGGTGCAGTTGCTAAATCCGCACAATTTCCCCTTCATGTATGGTTACCTGATGCCATGGAAGGGCCTACTCCTATTTCGGCTCTTATACATGCTGCTACTATGGTAGCAGCGGGAATTTTTCTTGTCGCTCGGCTTCTTCCGCTTTTTACAGTCATACCTTACATAATGAATCTCATTTCTTTGATAGGTGCAATTACGGTACTATTAGGGGCTACTTTAGCCCTTGCTCAAAGAGACATTAAGAAAAGTTTAGCCTATTCTACAATGTCTCAATTGGGTTATATTATGTTAGCCCCAGGGATAGGCTCTTATCGAGCTGCTTTATTCCATTTGATCACTCATGCCTATTCGAAAGCATTATTGTTTTTAGGATCCGGATCCATTATTCATTCAATGGAACCCATTGTTGGATATTCTCCAGATAAAAGTCAGAACATGGTTCTTATGGGTGGTTTAACAAAATATGTGCCAATTACAAAAACTACTTTTTTATTAGGTACACTTTCTCTTTGTGGAATTCCACCTCTTGCTTGTTTTTGGTCTAAAGATGAAATTCTTAATGATAGTTGGTTGTATTCACCGATTTTCGCGATAATAGCTTGTTTCACAGCAGGGTTAACTGCATTTTATATGTTTCGGATGTATTTACTTACTTTTGATGGTCATTTACGCGCCCTTTTTCAAAATTACAGTGTTACTAAAAATAGCTCGTTCTATTTAATATCTATATGGGGGAAAGAAGGAACCAAACTAGTTAACAGAAATTTGTTTTTATCAACAATGAATAATAATGAAAAGGTTTTCTTTTTTTCGAAAACGAAGATATACAAAATGGATGGCAATGTAAGAAATCTGATACGATCCTTTAGAATTTCTTTTGAAAAGAAAGACACTTCAATGTATCCCCATGAATCGGACAATACTATGCTATTGTCTCTACTTGTATTGGTCCTATTTACTTTGTTTGTTGGATCCATAGGAATTCCTTTCGATCAAGAAGGAATGGATTTTGATATATTATCGAAATGGTTAACTCCGTCAATAAATCTTTTACATCCAAATTCGAACTATTCTGTGGATTGGTATGAATTTGTGACAAATGCAACTTATTCAGTCAGTATAGCCTGTTTTGGAATATTCATAGCG